GCAATAGCATTGTCTTGTCCGATTCTTTCGGATATGCAGAATATCCTTTATGGACGAAAGGATAAGTAGAAACAAAACCTCTGTTCTTTTTGGAAAATCCTTCCATCTTATTGAAAATTTGGAATGCTTCTTTGGAGAAGGAATTCTTCCTTCCTGTAATTTGATTTGATATAGAATCCACTCTCGTTCTACTTAATGTCCTGGATTCCTCCTCTCCCCATATAGAAGTTGAATATAATGTAATATGGTTATTATATAAATGAACTAAATTTATACGGAAGTCCCCTTCAAAAGTAAGTAAATACATACGAAACATATAAAAGGCAGTTAATCCTGCTGTGAACCAAGTTATCCCCCCGAAAATGGGGGAATATAACTTACTATCACTAAGAATTTGGTCTTTGGACCAAAAACAAGCAAAAGGGGGAATACCAGAAAGAGAAAGTGTCCCTAAAAGAAAAGTAATTCCTGTAATTGGCATATATTTCCTCAAACCACCCATAAGAGCCATATTCTGACTTTTACCAGGACAATATCCAACAATGGGTTCCATGGAATGGATAACTGATCCAGATCCTAGGAACAATAATGCCTTGGAATAAGCATGTGTAATCAAATGGAACAGAGCGATTCGATAGGAATCTATACCTAGAGCTAACATCATATAACCTAATTGAGACATAGTGGAATAAGCCAAGCCTCTTTTAAGATCTTTTTGAGCGAGCGCCATAGTAGCTCCCAATAGAGCTGTTATTCCACCTATCCAAGAGATAAGACTCATTATTAAAGGTAGAGCTCTAAAAAGAGGAAACAATCGAGTTACAAGAAAAATTCCTGCTGCTACCATAGTAGCGGCATGTATAAGAGCTGAAATAGGAGTAGGTCCTTCCATAGCATCGGGTAACCATACATGAAGTGGAAACTGTGCAGATTTGGCTACTGGACCCGAAAACAAGAGAAAAGTACACGAAGTAACAAAGAATGAATCAACGGCAATCAATTCGTTTATTTTTTTGGACAAATATTGAAATTCGAAACTACCCGTGATCCAATAAAAACCTAAGATTCCTAATAAGAGTCCAAAATCTCCCACACGATTAGTTATAAATGCTTTTTGACAAGCATTAGCCGCACTGGGTCGCGTAAACCAAAAACCTATCAATAAATAGGAACATATTCCGACTAATTCCCAAAATATATATATTTGTAGTAAATTGGGACTAATAACGAGTCCCAGCATAGAAGCATTGAAAAAGTTTAGATAAGCAAAAAACCTCACATACGTTTTATCATGAGACATATAGTTATCACTGTAGATCATAACCATGGTTCCAACTGTTGTAACTAAAACTAACATAATAGAAGTAAGTGGATCAATCAAATAGCCCAACTCTAACGAAAACTTCTTGTTGATGATCCAGGACCAGAAATATCGATGGATTGGACCGCCAGTAATTTGTTGTAAGAACAGATTGAAAGAAAGAAACATAGCTACGCTTAGCATAAAAATGCTAATAAGAGCCCATGTACGACGAAGACTCTTAGTTGCCCCAGTAAAAAATAGGGATCCTAATCCGATTAGTACAGAAACTGAAAGCGGGAAAAAAGGCACGATCCGAGCATATTTATATAGAAATTCCATAGGAAGATCGAATCATTATTTGTAATTTATATTGCACATTCTTGGTTTCCAATCCACTAGATCCGGAATAAAATGAAAAAAAAAAAAGGAATAGGTCGCAAGAAGAATGATAGAATATGGGATGGGATCCCATCAATTTCATATTCCCTTGACCTTTTTTCATCTTTTTTATGCAAATACCAGATTCGAACCGATGAATATTTAATACCCATCAAATAAGATGAGCAATGAAAGAACTCTAGTTCCTAGTTTTCAGTCTAGGTAGTACTCAGAAGATAATTGTGTACACACACAAATTGTATATGAATGATTTAATATAATTTAGTTTGATTAGCCAAAGATACAGTATTTATAATACTTCTTATAACTGCAAATGAATAAATCAATCGGGGAGACTGGACCCTTTTATTTACCATTTCCTATCCTAGGAAATGATTGAATCTGTTAAAATTACACCATCCACTCAAAATTAATGAGTATATACGTAAGAATTGAAACCAAAAGTTAACAAATACGAATTGATCGTATTCCATTTTTTTTTATCCGTTACTCCGCATAATTAATTAGGGCCGGATGGTCGACTGAAAAAATTGATTCAGCAATTTAGTATTTTTGATTTATGCCGTGGGTTTCCTACTACTAATTCGGGACATCTCCGCTTAAAAAATGCGAGGTTAGGGAAATAATATTCTATCTAAATTGAAAACAATGTATCTGATCATTTATAAGATCAGATACATTCTAGAAAAACAAGAAATTGATTTGTAATAGATTACACCCATTTTGACAAATGGGTGGGGTGGGAACGGATTCACCAAGAGAAGGTACTTATTTCAATTGAAAATAATTAGATCTTTATTTGTTTATTAAAGTTTCTTTCCTTCAGAAAAAACTATATCGTATTGATAAGTACATACATGTCCTTCACATCGAACTAGATAAATGAATTCAAACTAAATATTATTCATTATGGCAGTTCCAAAGAAGCGTACCTCTAAATCTAAAAAAAAAATTCGCATCAATGTTTGGAAGGGAAAAGCATATCGGGTCGCAGCAAAAGCTTTTTCTAATTTCTATGGCTCACCCAAATAAATAAAGATCCTGTAGGATACGTAACACCACCCTCTAAGATGCTGGAGAGCAGCTATGGAAACCTTTTTTTTTCTTCGAGGTAGAGATACTTGGAAGGGGTGGTCGGGGAAAAGGGACACGGTCATAAATTAGTTCCACTAAAGCCGTTCTCTCCGACCAATTTTTAAGATTTTGGGTTTATCAACCATTCCTACATCCTTTTTTCCGTTCCCATTGGAAAAAGATAAAAAAGCATCATTCTTTTTAAGAATCCTGGATAAACTGCAGCATTATGTTGCTGATAATTCTATTCAATTTCAATCCATCTATGCCGAAAAGAAACTCAATAAAAACATAGTAATCATATAAACTATGGAATGAATCATCAGGTATTTAATAAGCGCTTGTTTCTTTCGATCTCATAAATAGATCATCGGACCGATGCTCTAATGATAATAAATCGTTTGTAATTTTTAGTTACAAATTAACCGATTTATCCTTTTTTGCTTCATTTTGCATTTCGTTCTTTATCCTTTCCCTTATGGTCAGATAGGAAGGAGTGTTCAATTGTTTAAGATGACTCACAGCTATATTCTTTGTATCTCTATTGGAACCATTTTGGGAGACATAGAGACGTTAAGGATTAGTTCACCTGTTAAATTCTTGCGATCTTCTAAATAAAATTATAGTAATGTCTACCTCCCTATTCACATCGCAATATCGAAGATCCAATTGATCAGACAATTGATCAAAGAATAATAGGAAAGATATCTAATTCAATTCATCCTAGTTTCTTTGTTTTATCTATTCCAAGATTGCTGTTATTTTACGACCGAATCATTACATTACGATGGGAAAGTAATAATATAAAAAACCCTTCTCTTTTCTCGTTCTTATATGTTGTTGTTCTGATTCCATTGAAATTTTGTTTTTAGTTTATTATATTTGTGCAATGGCAGAACGTATTAATAATGAAATCCATACGATCTTGTATGCCAGTTCGTTTCGGAGCAACAGGATTTGAACCCGCGACCTCCATCACCCCAAGATGGCACGCTACCAAACTGCGTTATGCTCCGTTATAACGATCAACATCACATATTAAATGTGATGTCCAAACTGACATTTCGACATTGCTGATACCAATTACTCTTTTATACATATTCCCATTGACAATTTCGGAAAAATAGTCTAATCTATTTACTAGACAATATAAAGCCGCCATGGTGAAATTGGTAGACACGCTGCTCTTAGGAAGCAGTGCTAGAGCATCTCGGTTCGAATCCGAGTGGTGGCATTATTTTATTGGTAATAAGAAACCATGGATTCAATCCAGAATCCTAGGTATATTTATAGGATTACCTAATTATAGGTATAATTACTACCACTGTTCGATCTATGTCGATATGATTGATGATAGATAATATCAATTTTATCTTCTTAGCACAAAATAAAATAAAGAAATGGGTTTATTATGATATTTATCACTCTAGAGCATATATCAGCTCATATCTCTTTTTCTCTGACTTTTGTTGTAACTCTCATTTATTGGGTAACCTTAGTTTATCAAAGTGAAGAACTAAGTAGTTCGGGAAGAAAGGGCATGATAGTGACGTTTATTTGTATAACGGGAATATTGGTTATTCGTTCGCTCTATTCGGGACATTTACCGTTAAGTAATTTGTATGAGTCATTCATGTTCCTTTCATGGAGTTCCTGCATGATTCATATAATTATAGGAGTACGGGGCCAGGATACTTGGTGGTTAGGTGCAATCACCGCGCCAAGTGCTATGTTAACTCATGGTTTTGCTACTTTAGGTCTTCCGGATAAAATGCAACAATCTGCAATGTTAGTACCCGCGTTACAATCTCATTGGTCAATGATGCATGTAAGTATGATATTGCTCAGCTATGCAACTCTCTTATGTGGATCCCTAGCATCAATAGCTTTTTTGGTGATTACGTCTCGAATAAATCGAAAGATTATTCTTAGTGCGGACAATTCCTTTTTACGACCCTTCCTTCCCAATCAAAATTGGTATTTAGACGACCAAGAAAAAAAGGATTTGAAATGTACTTTTTACTTTCCATTTACAAATTATCGTAAATGGAAATTGACTATTCAATTAGATAATTGGAGTTATCGTGCCATTGGTCTAGGATTTTCTTTTTTAACTGTAGGTATTCTTTCTGGAGCAGTATGGGCCAATGAAGCATGGGGATCTTATTGGAGCTGGGATCCAAAAGAGACTTGGGCATTAATTACTTGGACCATATTTGCAATTTATCTACATACTAGAATCAACAGGGGTTGGCAAGGTGAGAAACCGGCAATTGTGGCTTCTCTAGGATTTTTTATAATCTGGAGCTGCTATTTAGGGGTTGATCTATTAGGAATAGGTTTACATAGCTATGGATGGTTGATTTAGCATATAATAATCAATGAGATGAATTCGCGTCGGATAGATTCGATACAGTCATTCCATGTTATTAATAAGTAAGATAATAGGTGGTTCGTCCAAGTTATTTCAAAAGGTGAATATATAATCGTAGAGAATCACTACTTGAAATAACTCGAACTAGAGAGCAATTCTCTCTATTAATTCTATTAATATTTAATAAAGAGAAGAGGAACATTAGGCCTATTAGATAGCTCTGGAAGGTAAAAAAAAAGTTTACGATTCATAGGAAGATTGAGATAAAATAGCTTCTACCTTATCATTGTATAGAAATAGAACTAGATCGGGGTAAAGACCAATACCTATGATTGGTAGAAAGAGACAGATCATAATAAAAATTTCGCGTGGTCCTGAATCCTTAAAATAAAGATTCGGGACATTCAAAATCTTATATCCATAGAATATTCGACGTAACATAGATAATAAATAGATAGGAGTTAATATGATTCCTATTGCCGCTATTACAGTAATAATGATTCGAAAGGTCGAAGAATAATTATTATTAGTAATTATTCCCAATAATATCGTAGATTCTGCTACAAAACCACTCATTCCTGGCAATGCAAAAGAAGCCATTGAAAAGCTATTGAACATAGTAAATATTTTAGGTATTGGTATAGCGATTCCCCCCATTTCGTCAAGGAAAAGAGTACGTATCCTATCGTAACTTGTTCCTGCTAAGAAAAAAAGTGCAGCACCAATTAATCCATGAGAAATCATTTGCAAAATGGCTCCATTGAGACCTGTATCTGTCATGGAACCAATTCCCATAATTACAAAACCCATATGAGATATTGATGAATAAGCTATCCTCCTTTTCAAATTGCGTTGACCCATAGAAATTAGAGCTGCATAGATAATTTGCACCGCTCCTATTATTATCAACCATGGTGAAAACAGAGAATGAGCATGAGGTAGCAATTCCATATTGATTCGTATCAACCCATATCCTCCCATTTTCAATAGAACTCCGGCCAAAAGCATACATGTACTATAATGGGCTTCCCCATGAGTATCTGGTAACCAGGTATGTAAAGGGAAGATTGGCAATTTTATTGCATAAGCGATCAAGAACCCTAAATAGAATAATATTTCGAATGTTATCGGATAACATTTTTTAGCTAATATGTCGAAATCAAATGTTGGTCCATGAGATCCATAAAGACCCATACTTAAAGCTCCCATTAAGATAAAAATGGAACCACCCGCAGTATACAAAAGAAATTTTGTGGCCGAATATAGACGTCTTTTCCCCCCCCACATGGATAAAAGTAGGTAAACGGGAATTAGTTCCAACTCCCACATGAGAAAGAAAAGTAGAATATCTCGAGAAGCAAATAATCCCAACTGGCCACTGTACATTACCAACATCAAGAAATGCAACAATCGCGGATTTCGAGTAACTGGCCAAGCAGCTAAAGTAGCTAAAGTAGTTACAAATCCTGTCAATGAAATGAGTCCAATGGAAAATCCGTCAATTCCCAGTTTCCAATGAAACTGAATAAGATCTATCCAGTTATAATCCTCTTCCAATTGGATTAATGAATTATCAAAATGATAATAATAACTGAATGTATAGGTCATTAAAAGGAGATCTAATAAGCAAATACCTAAAGTATACCATCGAATCATCTTATTTCCTCTATGGGGAAATAATGGAATTAATAACCCCGCAGATATGGGAAAAATAACAATTATTGTTAACCAAGGTAAATTGTTCATAATGGAAAGAAAAGAGACTTTCGATATCAAAACCCATGCTTGAGCTCTTGGGTCGAGTATGGGTTTTGATCAGTGAAAGAGAAAAAGCAGAATGAAAAATATATATGGAATGGATCTAACTATTCTTTATTTTGAGTCACTGGTCAGTAAGCTAGACCCATACTGCGAGTTGTTTCATGCCATAAATAAACACGTACACTTAAAAAATCCGTTGGACAAGCGGATTCACACCTCTTACAACCTGCGCAGTCTTCTGTTCTTGGAGCAGAAGCAATTTGCTTAGCTTTACATCCTTCCCAAGGTATCATTTCTAATACATCTGTGGGACACGCTCGTACACACTGGGTACAACCAATACATGTATCATAAATTTTTACTGAATGTGCCATTGGATCTAAGAATTCGTTAGTATTCAAAAGTTTTTAATTGGATAAAATATTCTAATATACGGACAATAACGATATATGATGAATATCAAAGCAAATCAATAATTGTATTATCAGTGATATAATGGATAGATTCGGATTCTATCTGTTTATTTAATAAATAGAAGAAACAGATTTGTCTAACTTTCATCTCTCCAGATTTCACCAAATCTGGTCTAATCGTGTTAGACAGATCATTTGGATAATGAGTTAAATATGAATCATGTTCTTGATTGATCGTAATACTATATCGCTCTTTATAAAAGAAAAAAGATAGAACGAGAGATCTATCTTATAGAGAAACAGACTATCTATTTATAATAGGAATAAATATACAGTTTTAGAATATGTAGATATTACCATTTTGACAAATTAAATTGATCGATACGAGTTGATTTTCTGTTACGATATATTGCCAGAACAATAGCTAATCCAATAGCTGCTTCAGCAGCTGCAATAGCTGTAACAAAAATCGAGAAGATGTCCCCCTTTACTTGCCTACTATCAAAAGAATCTGAGAATGTTACTAGGTTTAAATTAACCGCATTCAGTATTAACTCAAGACACATAAGTGCTCTAACCATGTTCCGACTTGTTACTAGTCCATAAATACCGATAGATAATAAATAAGCACCTAAAATAAGTGCATGTTCGAGCATAATAGAGGAACTCCTCATACCTCAACTTCTTCAAATACAAACAAAAGTTCTAGTAAGTTGATTATTGAACATTATCTAAATAATAAAATGATTCCTCTGCAATCTAAAAGATCAAATTTTCATTTGGAACTTTTCAAACTATTTCTTCTCGGCGAGCTATAGTAATCGCTCCTATGAGAGCAACTAGAAGAATTATAGAAATAAGTTCGAATGGAAGGAAAAAATCAGTGGATAAATGAGCTCCAATACGTTGAATATTGCTTGTTAGATCTCGTTCAAAAATTTGATCTGATTTTTGAGTCAGAGATATTCCGAACCATGATGTGTTCAGGATAATAGTAATTAATGAACAAAAAAGACTTGTACAAACTATTGAAGTAATGCTATCTCCGACGGTCCAGGGGGGAGCAGAATTAGGATATTTCGGGTTATTCATTAACATCACGGCGAATATGATCAAAATATTAACAGCTCCTATATAGATCAGGATTTGTGCAACAGCTACGAAATCCGCGTTCAATATAATATAGAATAGAGATATACAAATAAGAACTAGCCCCAATGAAAGGGCGGAATAAATTATATTAGTAAGTAATACTACTCCTAGACCTCCTAATATGAGACTTAGCGTTAGAGGAGCCAAAAAAATATCATATATCTGCTCAGGTCGATTCATTATGTGCACGATAAGTTCCAATATCGATTATATTATTCTATCCCATTCACTAAAAATAGTGACCTCATTTATCTATTTGACATACTGAATATTCAATTATTGTGTACTTCAAATATTTCATTCGATATGGGCACTGATTCATAAATCTAATCTATAAGTCAATAATAGATTCCGATCAATCTATATGTGACATTCTTAATGGAATGTCAACAATATTATGAATTCCTGGTTCATATGGACCAAAATTATATTATATTATATTATTTATGAGTCCTTTTTGATCGGAACTAAAATTAATTGGTAGAATGGTTGAATCATAATATTTGTCCATAATTTCTTCATACATATTAAGTTAAGTTAATAAGTTGAACTCGGAATTGTTCGAATTGTTAAATCTTCAATCACCGATATGGGTAAACGTCCTAAAGCAATATGATCATAATTTAATTCATGACGATCATAGGTCGAAAGTTCATATTCTTCGGTCATCGCCAGACAATTTGTGGGACAATATTCGACACAATTTCCACAAAAAATACAAATTCCAAAATCAATGCTATAATTTTCCAATCGTTTTTTACCAATACCTGTTCCGACTTTCCAATCCACAACGGGTAGATTGATCGGGCATACACGCACGCATACTTCACAAGCAATACATTTATCAAATTCAAAGTGGATCCGTCCACGAAATCGTTCTGATGGGATCAATTTTTCATAGGGATATTGAATAGTAATAGGTAAACGATTCATGTGATATAAGGTAACCATAAAACCTTGACCAATATATCTCGCAGCCTGTATTGCTTGTTCACTATAATTCATAAACCCAGTCACCGTGGAGAACATGTAGCAAATATCCTTCAAATAATCATTTCATAGAGAATTCTTTCTCTTCATAGATTTGAGTGACCTATCAAATTTGTATTGCATAATGCATAACCTCTTAACGAAGAAGAAGAGAGAGTTGGTCACAATAGAATAAGTTGGAAAGAAGCTGTGAGTAATAGATTACCCAAAGCAATAGGTAGAAGAAATTTCCAACCAAGATCCAATAATTGATCCATTCTTATCCTAGGCAAGGTCCACCTTGCCGTGATAGAAATAAATAAGAATAGATAAGCTTTAGATAATAGAATTAGGATCCCGATCGTTATTTTAACAACCTCGCTAAATCCAGAAATTGAATCCCATTCAAAATGTTCCATAATGGGTATGAATGGAATTGATAAGTTCCATCCGCCCAAGTAAAGAACTGTTACAAAGAATGAAGAAGCTAATAGATTCAGGTAAGAAGCGACGTAGAATAAACCAAATTTAATACCCGAATATTCAGTTTGATAACCTGCTACCAATTCTTCTTCCGCTTCTGGTAGATCAAAGGGCAATCTCTCACATTCTGCTAGAGACGAGATTAAAAAAGCTATAAACCCTATAGGTTGACGCCACAAATTCCATCCTAAAAAACCATATCTGCACTGTGCTTCAACTATATCAATTGTACTTGAACTGTTGGATAATTATAGTCGATAGAACATTACTGTTCTTATCTCTATTCCAAAACCGTACGTGAAACTTTCGCTTCATACGGCTTCTCAATGGTCATTGAAAAATAAAAAACGCAATAACCAAAAGAAAAAAAAGCACCATAATATTTTTTACATAAATTGGACCAATGAGATTCTGTCTGCTACAATAATATAAGCTTTTGAATCTATCTCAACCTTCACTATTTTTTGTGGGAGAGAGAAAAACTGTGTAAAGGATTACTTCGTTCTGGATAGCCATTTTTTTTTCCAGTAGATAGAAACATATTTTAGATCGGGGTTATGGGGAAGTACTACTTGATCATCCCTACCAATGCCAAGTCCTTATTGTCATCCCATTTATATGGAAACATCTCTGCTCTGGAAATAATTTATCTTTTTCTTTCACTAATCTTTTTTATATCTTGGTATTTCTCACCACCTACCTTTGCTTAATTTTCGGTATGTATGATAGTAATTTCATACTTTTTCGCCTCCCCGCTGTTGGGTCCCAACGACTAATATATGAACTGGGCAGTTTTCACTGATTGTGCATGCTTTCACTCTTGTACATGGGGGATGGGACTCAATCATCTTACTGCAGATTTACAAACTGTTTGATCTCACCCATATGACTATCTAGTTTTTGATCGGAATGAAGAATCAATATTCATCCCATTCACTTTTTTCCTGTTTTATCCTAATCCTAAAAAGAGGGGAAAATCAATCTCATATTCCAACGGATCACACGTAGAGATATAGATAACACACATAGAGCTAAAGGAATTTCGTAGCTAATAGATTGAGCAGCAGCTCGGAGACCACCTGAAAAAGAATATTTATTATTTGATCCATATCCTGCTATAAGAAGTCCAAAGGGAGCAATACTTGAAATGGCAATCCAAAAAAAAACACCTATACTAAGATCAAGTAGAACAATGTGGCGACCAAAGGGAATTACTAAATAAGCTAAAAAAATAGGTATGACCACTATCGCTGGTCCAATACTAAATAACCAAATATCTCCCCTAGATGGGAGAATATCCTCTTTCAGAAGTAGTTTGATCCCATCCGTCAAAGCTTGAATAATTCCCAAAGGACCAGCGTATTCAGGTCCAATACGTTGTTGTATTCCCGCAGATATTTTTCTTTCGAGCCATACAATAACTAATAATCCTGTCGTAATTCCCAATAAAAGAGTAATTATGTCAATTAGAATCCATATAAAACTAGAGATTTCTTTTGGAAATCCCAATAAATTGATAATTTGTTCTTCGATATCCGCTATATTAATCACCATTTTAACGATCAACCTCTCCCATAATGATATCTATACTACCCAAAATTGTCATGATATCGGCCAATTTCATCCTTTTAACTAGTTGAGGAAGAATCTGCAAATTAATAAGACCAGGTGATCTTATTTTCCATCTCCAGGGAAAAATATTATCATCTCCTATTAAAAAAATTCCTAATTCTCCTTTGGGAGCTTCTACTCTCACATAATGTTCTTGTTTTGATAACTCAAATGTAGGGGAAGGTTTTTTACTAATAAATCGAGATTCAAAATCATTCCATTGCGAATCTTTTCCCTTATTTAGACGTCGGACCTCTAAATTCTCATAGGGCCCTCCCGGAATTACTTCCAGGGCCTGTCTAATTATTCTTATAGATTCTTTCATTTCCCCGATTCGAAGCAAATAACGAGCTAACGAATCTCCTTCTTTTTGCCATTGGATTTCCCAATCCAATTCATCATAACATTCATAATGATCCACTTTACGAAGATCCCATTGGATTCCGGAAGCTCGTAGCATAGGTCCTGATAAACTCCAATCTATTGCTTCTTCTCTACCAATAATGCCTACTCCCTCAACTCGTTTCAAAAAGATAGGATTGCGTGTAATAAGTCTTTCATATTCTGTCACTTTTGGGAAGAAGTAATAGCAAAAATCTAAGCATTTATCTATCCAACCGTAGGGTAAATCCACAGCTACTCCTCCAATGCGGAAATAATTATGCATCATTCGCATGCCCGTGGCAGCTTCAAATAAATCATATATCATTTCCCTCTCTCTTAAAATATAAAAGAAAGGAGTCTGCGCACCAATATCAGCCATGAAAGGTCCAAGCCATAACAAATGAGAAGCTATACGGCTCAACTCTAGCATAATCACTCTGATATAGCTGGCCCTTTTAGGTACTTGAATATTTTCCAATCTTTCTGGCGCATTAACCGTTATTGCCTCTGTGAACATAGTAGCTAAATAATCCCATCGTGTTACATAGGGTAGATATTGGACAATTGTTCGGTTCTCAGCAATTTTTTCCATTCCTCTATGTAAATAACCTAATATAGGTTCACAGTCAATCACATCTTCACCATCTAGAGTAACAATAAGTCGAAGAACACCATGCATTGATGGATGATGAGGACCCATACTTACCATCATGGGTTCTTTCTCCGTAGCAACCATAATCATAACTCTTCTCCGTTTATAAATAAATAAATTAATACAAAAGAATGACTCTCCGTAATTTAATAAACCATAATTGGATCTGAAAACTTTGTTCGAAATTAACGTGGCCCACTAATATCTAATTCGCCGATTAAATTATTGTAACGAATTCTATCTATCTTGAACAGATAAATCAGAAGTTGCTTACGTTTACCTACAATTTTCCACAAACCTCTTTGGGACGAATAGTCTCTTCTGTGCAGTTCCAAATGCTCAGTAAGTTTTTTTATTCGACTGGTTAAATAAGATACTTGAGATTCAACAGATCCTCTCTGTTCTTTAAGAACCAAAGAGGGATGAACGGACAAATTCTTGATCATAAAAAAATTTTACGAAGTCAAATATGATTTATTTTATATTTTATTTAATAGTAAGAAAAAAAATGAGATTCATTTATTTTTGTTTATGGTTTATATATTATTCCCAATTCCGAAGGTTTGTTTCTACGGGAGATTAATTATTCGTCTCTTCCCGTAGAAACAGGATTACTTAAAGACGAGGAAAGAGGAACCTAAAGAGGAAAAGATAAACAGCGTTAACTTCGCACATACGGAAGTTCTTTTTATTGCATAAGAATTTAATAACTGTAAAAAGCGATCCCAGCGGGACCGCTTTTGAGAATTGGTATAGACATCGTAATAATGTCTAATAAGAAGGTTATCCTCTCCCTACTCTACCCCTGATAAATTGGTAGATTTTTTTGGTTGTAGCCCAAGAATATTTAATTGTAGCCCAAGAATATTTAATTACATCATTTATGGGCCACATTCCCGGTCTCGGAATCATTCCTGATTCATTTTGTAGTGTGTTTCCCCACTTTGTAGGGCCTACCCAATAATCATTATATTTTAGGATATCGGTCTCACGACACAACCTATTTGGAAGAATAGGAGTAATAGTTTCGAGACCTCTTATGAATCTGGCTATACTCAAAAAATTTGAGATTTTTTCACGCAAGCCTTTTGAAAGCCGCATTATTAAAAAATCTCGAAGTCTTTTTGGAAGCCATTCTATCATGTTAAAAAGAATATTGTCGCATTTTCTTTTCAACTTTGTCAAAAATTGATTCATATAATGAATACTTTTTGCTTTAATAAAAGCAAAAATTTTCTTTATATGAAACGTAAACACCGTTAATCCTTCAAGGAGTTTATTAAGTAAGAAGTTTTTCAACTCATATAACTTACTACTAAGTAAGTATAGAAGTTTATTAATATAATTCTTGCTTATTGTTTTTATAAGAAGCAAACATTGATGAAATTCTTTTTTAAAATTATGAAATTTTTTTTTAAAAACATTCCATTGTTTGCTACGCATAAACCTCGTTAAGAAAGTATCTAACTTTCTTATCCATGATCTGAGAAATTGATAACAATAATTTAAAAATTTATCAATTCCCCTAAGAGTTGAGTTAGATATTCGACCAAAAGGAAGGGGCGTCGCCCTGATGGAAAAAGAGCTCATTTCTGCATGCTTTACCTTATTAGGTACATTTCGCACCCTGATACTTAAGAAATTTTTGAGGTGAGTTAACAGATCTGGAAGAATTGAAAAAAAACTTTGATAGATTTGATAGAAACTATTTCGTACATGTTCCCAATGATCTATTTTTGGATACATACGTACCCTCAACATAGCAGATCGACTCCCATCATTTGTATTCCACCAATATCTATTCATGCAAATAAGATCCTCGAACCGATAACGAGGCCAAAGAAAACGTCTTATCTTTTGTCTTGTATCTATGCTAAGATGTTCATCTTTTTCGATAAGTCCTTCGTCATTCTGTATGTCTTTACTATTTGACAATCCTGTACTTTCATCTAAATTGCTTTCCAGATTCAAACGATTCAAAATTCGAAATTCTCTACGACGTCTTGGAATCAAAATATATTCGAAAATGAGGGAACTTGAAATTTTTTCATTTTCATCCTCCATAGTTCCGCGTCGCACAGATTCATCAAAAAGATTTACATCAATCCCTTTCCTTTTTAATTTGAATAAAAAACTTGAAATTTTATATATAAGGAATCGGTCATTAAAATACCCCGGTATAAGTGGTATAGACCGTTTTCTTGGATCCCACAAAATTTTCTTAAATCTAAACTCGTTATCGTTGAAATAATGTTTCATATACATCATAAGCTCCAATAATTCCAAGTCAAGTTCTCCGTTATCCAAATACGGTTTAGCTACTTTGAATGCAAAGTTATCGTTGCCTAATTTCTTTGGGTCTAAGAAACGTGCCGCATTTCTGGCACTTTTAACCCAAGGAAATATCGATAGGTTTCCCAGCTTTACCTTATTTCTCCAATCAAGAACATTTTTCGCCTTTTCTCGATGCGCCAACTTATTCGCTCTTATTTTTTCTAGTCTTTGTTTTTCTATTTTTTCTCTTTCTTCTTCTCTTTGTCTTTTTTTTTCTTCCCTTTCTTTCCTTCTCTTTTCTCTTTTTTCTTCCCTTTGTTTTTTTCGTTCTCTTTTTGTTAGCTTTTTTACTTCTTCTTTTTTTTTTTCTTCGTTTTTTCGTCCTTCTTCATTATCCAATCCTTGTTCATTATCCAATCCTTGTTCATTATCCAATCCTTCTTTATTATCCAATCCTTCTTTATTATCCAATCCAAAATCAAATTGAAAATGAAAATTAACTTCATCCCATCCTTTTTTGTCACCTTCTGCTTTTTGTTCAGCATCTAGTTTAAAAATATTTTCTTTTTCGTCGACTCGCAATTTGTCGGGATGTTTTGTTTCTTCTTTGTGATAAAGCTTCACAAAGTCTTGAACTAGAAAGTCTCTATAAAATATATTTTTTCTATTTCTTTCTTTTTCTCTTTTAATTCGTTCAGCTCGTCGAGCAGCCCGTTTTTTAGCTTGTTCAACTTTTTTTTTATATTTTTTCTCCTTTCTTTCCTTCATTTTATCTTTTAGTTTTTTCTTTTTCTTATCCATATCTTCTTTCCTGAATGCCTTCTTCAGTTTTTTAACTTCTTTTCGAGAGGTTGCCGCCCGCAGTTTTTGCATTCTTTCTGCTTTTTTCTGTTCTCTAGCTTTCTTTTTCTTTTCTTTTTCTTGCTTAATTCTTTGTTCTTCCTCCCTTCTTTTTTGTTTTTCTTCTTCGCTCTTTCTTTCCAGTTCCATAAGATAAGCATCAACATCAAAGTCCTCTGGTAATTGAAACTCGTGAAAGTCTTTCATTTTAGAAAGACGACTTCTAAATACGTCTGGAGGAAAAAGGTCACCAAGTCGTCTTGCTTTTTCTGCTTTTTTTCTCATTTTTGGAAAAAGCCAAAATTGAAATTTGTAATAGGGCCTCTTATGAGTTGTCAATTCATCAGAACTCTTCCTAGTTTTAGAAGAATTGGAATCGGAGTAATCGGAATCCTTTCTAGTTTTATCCTTTCTAGTTTTAGAATAATAGGAATCATCGGAGTAATCGGAATCCTTCCTAGTTTTATCCTTTCTAGTTTTAGAATAATCGGAATCATCGGAATAATCGGAATCATCGGAGTAATCGGAATCATCGGAGTAATCGGAATCATCGGAGTAATCGGAATCGGAGTAATCCTTTTCTTCGGTTCTTTTAAAATTGGTAATAGCTTGATGATCTGGTTCTGGTATATAGTGTATAGGGAATCCGTGAGTATCCTCTTTCATATAATCCAGATAACTATATGCTAAAAGATTATATCTGTTACTTTTGATCCTTTTATTGAGTCGTCCCATAAAAGACGCAAATTTGATATCTCCCAAAAAAGATGCAAATTGACTCCATCCCAATCGGTTACCAATTATATTTTTCCTTTTATGGGTTACTATTCTGTACCCAGTACACCATTTGAACCATTGTTTCCAATCTTTTACCCTTTTTTTCTTTTTCTGGGGTGCTATTCTGTACCCAGCACACCATTTTAACCATTGTTTCCAATCTTTTACCCTTAAATCTTGAGGCCCTTTAGAATCCAAGATTCCTTGCATATCTAATAATTCTTTGATATCCTTTTTGATTAAAGGATATGATGTTCTGTATTGTATTAAATCCCTTGCAAAAGACCCCTTCATAGCCCGTATTTGTTGCCATATCTTTGCAACTACATATGCTTGGGAAATTTTTTTTTTTAAATTTTGTTTTTTGGGGTTTAAAATTCTATTTCTAGTCTTAATGAATATTCTGAAAATTCTATTTCTATTCGTAATAAATATTCTGATAATTGCTGCAATATTCCCCCTCAATCGAATTAAAAATTTTAAATTTGACTCGATGATATTAAGAACACTTATTTTCAGATCAATCAATTTTATTTTAATTGTTAAAATGAAAAACTTCAAAAAATATGGCAATTTCCTCGTAATGAATCGAACGATTGTTTTTCGGAAACCAAAAAACCAAATTTTGGTTTGAACCCGTGCCTTTTTCAATCTGTCTCCTATGTTAGAAGAAGGTTGATCCATTGTATTTTCCAACTTTTTCACATCGGCTTTTAATCTGTTTAAAATATCTAAGTTTAACAAATACTGTTGATTCATTTTTTTTATCCGAGTTGGCCACTCATTTGGATCTTCCAGATACACATCTGGTTCAATTTCTTCAATTTCAATTCGATGTGGTTCCAATGGATCTTGTACCATCTCTACAGAAAATTTAATATTAGGCGTAGGTCTAGTCCGAATCAGTACAGAGACTCGGTCATTCATTTGAAGATTTTCTGTACTCCCAGTATCTGGTCGAAGTTCATCTTTTTTACAAACTACGTTTGTTATTCTTGAGCAAATCAGTGATATCCATTGGCCAATAGTTTTCATCCATTCGATGATAGGTTTCATCCATTGGATAATAGGGTTTAGCCATTCGATAACGAATTTTATTCGTTCGACAATGAAATCCCGAATCCATTCGACAATAGGTTTCCAAAAAGAACGTATTTTTGTTGACTTTCCGAAAGGTTTTTGAAGTTCTGTTCCATACAGGGTTAAGTAACTAGTGTTGTCTTCACTAACAGTAGATTCAGTGGTAGGTTCATCATACCATGGTCTCAAGCGAAAGGGATTATGAATTTTCACTTGAATCCCCTCTTTTATGTAGTCTGTCAACCAGTGTTTAGGTACGTCTGCGTCTGTCAATTCATATCCGTCATAATTGCATTTTACATAAAATTCTTTATGTAAATTATCCCAATCCTGCTCCCATTCGGGGAACTGCAATAATAAAATACGACCAATATTTTTGGCTATTATCAATAAAGGTAAATATACTCGTTTTCTAAGAAATGTGTGAGTAAATAAGATAGTAGCTCTTACATAGTGAAAGATTTCCCAATCAAATCCCTGCTGTTTAGTACGGCGAGTGAATTCTTTGGTACGGCGTTGTCCTTTTTTTTGTCTTTTTCGGAACTTTTCAATTTTTTTCAAAATCCTCCGCTGTTTCTCTTCCTTTGTTTCTCCAATTTGAAATTTTATTTTAGGTACAGGTTTAGATTTGGATTTGTTATGTATTTCAGTAATCTCCTTTAGTCTCTCAAAAAGACTCGACCGTGCTTTCGCTGTCCAAATGCCAAACACTGAAAGTTTGCGTCTTTGAAAACGTAGAGATCCTTTGACTAGGCAACGACGAAAATCTCCCTCATGCGGATAACTAAATACACGTATATCCTTTGCCATCGGGTCGTCATCATCATCATCTTCATCCTCCTCGTCTTCTTCTCCTTCTTGTTCTTCATCTTCGTAAAATTCTTCTTCTTTCTCTTCCTCTTCTTTGAATCCTTTTAAAAAGTTGTCTAGAATTCCTTTATTCTTTTCTTTTTCCTTTTCTAGTCGTTCTTCTTCAATTTTTTCAAAGGGTTTTATAACTATCATATTTCGAGCTTTTTTCGGACGAACCTCAAGGGAATCTTTGACAGCCATACTATCGTATAGGCCCGATAATAGTATGCTAGGGCGTGTAGGCACAATAATTTTACTAAAATCTTGAATTCGCGGTTCATGATCATTCAAAATCAAATTATCCCTTAATTGCAGGAATTTATAATAAAGGACAAGAAATTCTTTATGCGTAATTTCTTCCTCAGGAATATTTTGATCTCCATCAATAGTCTTTTTATAAGGAAGATCTTCATCAGAAATCTCTTCAGGAATATCTATAGATATAAGAGAATATGGAAGTTTTTTTGATCTCATTAGAAAAAACCGCTCACAAAGCAAAGATTGTTTTGTAGGAAGGATACTAAGAAGCAATTCCCATTTCGTACCCGTGGTTTGAAGGAAAATATTCAACAAATAGTTACTATATATTTTCTTATCACAAGAAGCTATTTCCGCTTCTATATCCAAATAGGCTGGGGCCAATAAAACATATTCCAACGAATCTTTTGGATAGATATCGTCAAACATTTTCGACAACTCTTTCAATGTAACTTCATCCAAAAATGTTCTTGTTTCCTTTTCTTCTAATAAGAATACACGGATTTTCTCGAGCCACCATTTGAAAATAATTTTCAATTTATCATTTTTTGGTCGAACAATTTTTTCCGATCGAACGAATGAACAACGCCCAAATTCCTCGGTAAAATGATCGTAATTTGATTTCGATTCTTCAGGCTTTTCAAATCCCTTAGTAGAGTTGTCCAAGGGAGGTAACATCCACGGTGATTTAAATTGATTCATAACCCCACGGAATGGCCCGCTCAGTAAAGGATCATTTATTTCTGGAATACACTCTCCACTTTTGGTTTTCGAAAATCTAACTCTTTTGTCTATCACATTTCCAACAGGAAATCCATTGCTTAGAGCTTTAACTCGGTCTTCAAACTCTTTGCCTAAGTAATTCTTTCTTTCTTTTTTGGTAACTATCCATCTATCAAGATGATCCTGACTTGTGAAAGAATTTTCACTTCCTAAATTGACCATTTTCTCAAAGAAAGACATACTGGGTAGAGCTGTGAAAGAAATTCTTTGGCGCCCATCACTGAGACAAGTATCAAAAAAATACTGAGCGACTTCAGTCTTGACAGGACCGCGAAGAAGGAAATTACCAATACCGACATAACGTAACGGCTGATTGAATCGACGATAATCAAAAAATATTGTTGGCCACGGTTTCCACACTATATCTTCTATTATTCCTTGTTTATCTTTATCCTTTTCCTTCAAGGATTCTTTTTTCTTCTTCAAAGATTCTTTTTTTTTCTTCAAAGATTCTTTTTTCTTCTTCTTTTTCTTTTTACCGCTTTTTTTCTGAGCATCATTTCCCTTTGTATTTTCGTCCTCTTCTTCTTCTTGAGGACCTCGACTCAAGAACATTTGGCCAAACCACTTAGTAATTAGTGGGGCAGGGGTTCTACCATAACACATGAGTACAAAGTAACCAAAGAAAAGCATTTGGAAAGTGACACCGATATGCCGTTTTCTTGCTTCCAAATGAAAGGGTGCATCATGTTCCACACGTGAACAGAATACTTCTGTCACTTTTATGAATAGAAGCTGTCCGATTAACCATCCGCCGGCGGTACTTAGCAGAAACAAAAAGCTTCTACTATAGTTAAATAACATTAGGTTTATCAGTCTGCTATAAATAGACTTGCTGAAAAAAAGGGCAGGATTTAGCAATTGGAGGATTAATCCAATGGAAAAATCCATCTCTGGATTGTTGATCCAAGGGATAAACTCATTGATTGAGGGGTCCCATAGATCAGAAAATAGTACCTTAAGAAAAATAAAGAACATGATTGGTGCAACCATTAGAGCCATTGTATGAGGCTTCCATAATGCTGCATAAATAGGAGAAAGGTAAATGGATGAGAAGACTATAACTTGACCTACAAAAGAACCGGTGAGAATTATTTCTCCCGTAGAAATAATTCTATTTTCCCTATAAATTATCTTATCTTTTAGTAGTAAAGATCTTACGTAATAGATTTGTGCCGGACTAATCGGCAATGTAGTTAAGAAGCCATAATAGAAACCAAATATTACCATCGGACTAAACGTTAGGACCCATGACGATACCAGATTATAAATAAAATTGAAATTGTTAAAAATCATAATTATATTGAAACCTCCTTATGGTTTGATTTTAGTATATTGAAAAAAATGTTTACTATATTGATTACCAGATATTGATTAATTCTATTTACTATATTGATTAGTATGTTATCAATATATCTTACCATATTAAGACCTCCTTATGGTTTCAGTTTATTTTAAACTTAAACGATATCTATTTCTTTTTTATTAATACATGAACATTATATATGACAATCCCAAAAATGTCAAATGAATGATCTCTATTCTATGTCCATCTGTGGTGTGACATTATGATAATTATCATAAATTATTCATATTATATACTATATAAAGAAGTATGGGAGATTGCGAAATGATTATAGAAATATCTTCTATCTCCCATAGATAGGAATCAATATTAGTTATCGTTCACATCCACGAATTTCATTAAAAATGACAGAATTGATCCCAATTTCGATCCTTACTCTCTTATGGCGACCCCCTAGCCTTTTTTTATCACGAAATAAGAGAGCTAATCGAAATCAAATTGGAAAAATGAAATAAAGAAATAATAAATAGAATCTATAATTATAATAATGAGAATTACTGGGATATTTAAAATTTGTTTTTTTTTATGACTAAGGTGGTCTGATCCAAGTCTTCTAAATTTTTCTGACGTCGTAGGGGTCGGGTAACCAATTCAAGTAGATCTCTTGCATTAGCAAACCCATGAATTTGGGCAAAGGTAAATTCAACTGACCATTTAGTACTAATTCCTCTTGCCTCTAACGGGTTAGCATGAGCCATTCCAGTAATAGCTAAGTCGGGTTGTAATTCGCGTATACGTCGTATTTGATTCGAATTATCCGGTTTTTCCACAATTCGTGGTATTGGTACACACATCTTCATACATGTATCTTGTAGAAGTAATAATTCAGCAGCTTGATATCGTTTATCCATATATGGAATACCTATTTCATGAACGATCATTCCACATCTGATTAAGAATCTTGCTAGAGAGACTTCTAATATATTATCTCCCATGAAAAAGACAGATTTCCCACGTACCAAGTCAAGATAATCCTTTAAACTTTCCCAGATGCGTTCCTCCCTTTCCTCCAGATCTTGGGTTTCAACACCAAATACAGGACAAATTTTTTCAATCCAAGCACGCGTTCCGTCCGGACCAATAGGAAAAGGAGCTCCAATTAATTCACACTTTTTGCGCCTTATCAAAGTTGTCGCTGTCCGACTTAAAAAGGGGTTAACACCACAAACATAAACTCCATCACCCAATGATGGAAGATCAGTATATCTTTGAGAAGGTAACCAACCTGATACCTTGATAGATTGGCGTTTTAATTCTAGATTGAGTTGAGAAGCCACATTGGACGGCAAAGATCCAAAAAGAACTAAGGAGGGATTATTTGCATATTCGTCCAATTCCTTTTTTTTTATAGAATGAAAAGTGAAAACATTTTGTATAGTTTTTTTTCGTTCACTAACGGAGAATTCCGGTTCTGGACAACGATGTGCCATCGCAGCTAACACAGTATCTTCTCCTTGAGTAAAAGCATAATCCAGTCCATTCGCTCTTGCCACTAGAATTGGGATTCCAATTTCCCATTCTAATTTGGGTGCCATACCTTCCAAATCCATTTTGATTATTTCTGTAGTACAAGTACCTATCCATATGATGACGCTGGGATCTCTGTCTTTTTTTATTCGAATACAAAGCCTTTTTAATCCCTCATAATCATTCAATTGAGCCGAGATATCTCCTTCTTCCAATTCTGCCATTGCATAGCGGGGTTCTGCAAAAATCATAACTCCAAGTGCATTTTGTAGAAAATAGCCACATGTCTTTGTACCCACAACTAAAAAGAAACTGTCCTCAATCTTTTGATATAACCAAGACACACAGCTAATTGGACAAAAAGTATGATAATTACCTGTCTCACATTCGACAGTAAGAGTTTCAGAAACTTTCACTGACATAAATTATTTAAACTATGTTGATTAAATCGTCGTAAATCCAAGTAAAATTTCCTTATTATTTTGATGTCTCCCCTCATCAATAGGATTGAGATAAAGGTCAGAGAGTAAACTGAATAATTCCCGATCTGGAATCTCCTTTGGTACAATACCTTCTGGTTGGGACAATATTTGATCCGCTATGTCTAAATAATATTCACACACATAGTTAAGAGATGGTTCGGATTCAACCATTTCAAATAAGGTTTTCCCCTTGACTCTCGAAACTCGAATATCTTCAATAAGAGGTAACACTTCTATTACAGGCATTGGGCAGGCTTCTACATATTTATTGATAAGATCTCTTTTAGAGGTACGATTTCCAACCAAGCCCGCTAATCGGAGTGGATGTGTACGAGCTTTCTCCCTGATAGAGGCAGTAATACGATTAGCTGCAAATAATGCGTCGAATCCATTATCTGTAATAATTACACAGTAATCTGCATAGTTCAATGGAGCAGCAAAACCTCCACAAACCACGTCGCCTAATACATCAAATAATATAATATCATATTCGTAAAATGCATTTAATTCTTTTAGCAATTTAACAGTCTCTCCTACTACATATCCCCCACATCCAGCTCCTGCTGGTGGCCCCCCAGCTTCCACACAATCTACCCCTCCATAACCCTTATGGATTACATCTTCGGACCAAATATCCTCATAATGATAATCCTTGGACTGCAAAGTATCTATAATTGTAGGTATCAAAAATCCTGTCAGAGTGAAAGTACTATCATGTTTGGGATCACATCCAATTTGTAAGACTTTTTCACCACGTCTGGCTAGGGCAATTGAAATATTACAACTAGTCGTTGATTTACCAATTCCGCCTTTTCCATAAACTGCTATTTTCATCTTTTGATCTCCTTTTATTTATTTTTGATTGCCCGAACTTTTTCGTTATTCGCATTCGTTCAATCTAGTCTTCAGTTTAACTTTGCCTGATTTATTCACATATTCCATCGTTCGTTTCACCTTGTTTTTCTAGCTCCCTCCGGGAGTAAAACCATTCCCTCCTGAGTAAAAGCAGAAAGCCAAGGAAAAATACGATTATTCCTTCATTCCTAGAGGAATGCAAATTGCATAATTTAATTTGCAGAGGGCCCCACTAACTAAGACTTAGTTCTCTCTGTTCAGAGAGTAACTAATCAACTTACTGCATGGCAAATGGTAAAAGGAGGTTTGTCTATTATTGAGATTCGACCTGGTTGTTGCCTGCAAATGGATGTTTTTATTATGTTATGTTATATGTGTGGTGTATGTATTCGGTTGGGGTCATCTCAATTAATTGTATTTCAAATTGAAATAATAAGGGAAATATAAAGATCTTTATCCTTCAATCGGTTCAAAAGCTTTGTTCCTTTCCATTTTTTTTAAGTATATTACTTAAAAAAAATCTCTCTCTTCTTCCTATATTGCTGATATAGGATATATATATAATATATCCTATATATAATGTATCGTCAACCACTTATCATTTGATTTCATAGAAGATCAAATGATACCAAAAATGCGACAAAGATTTTCATCTGGTCGGTGGGCGAACGACGGGGATTGAACCCGCGCGTGGTGGATTCACAATCCACTGCCTTTGGACCACTTGGCTACGTCCGCCCCAAACCAATAGACAGTCTCTGCCTACGGTCATTACTTTCAAGAATAAAGTTTCTAAGTACCCAAAACCAACTAATATTTGGGTATTAGTTGGTCAGTTTAGCTGGCAAGCTCTGACCGAATATCAAAGTGTTGCAAGATCGATAACCTTCTTGCAACTCTCGAACAAGTGATATTTCTCAATTTGTTTATTGAAAGCAATAGGCATGAATCTAAGATATATCTTCTATATAAGTGAATAATAAGAGAATTAGATTGGGTACCTAATCTCAGATCTAAGTTGATATTGATTGATATCGACTATAATATCAATCGTATCCACTTTTTTGCTTTATCTAGCATCCATGGCTGAATGGTAAAAGCACCCAACTCATAATTGGGAAGTCGCGGGTTCAATTCCTGCTGGATGCATAATAAGCATTTATTATGCTAGACGGAAAAAAAGTACCAAGCCTTTTTGATTTTGAAAGGCTTGGTACTTTTTTTTACAGGATTGAAACACGCTAACAATCCATCAGATTGAGTAA